ACTTCTCTGGAGTCAACGATGCCGCTTTTTCCGTCACGGAGACTGACTGCTGATGGACCGGCTTATTGGCTTAATGCTCTCCTTCGTTCTCTCACGCGCCCGATAAAGCGAAGGATAGGGATTCCGTTTATGGCGTGAGGTTCAGTTCCTTATCTAGAAGCATACCTAGATATATACTCATAGTGGCTTCCATACCTATCTCCGGTAGAGCTAACAGCATATCCACTTATGACTAGTCGACCCATACCAAGATCCTGCTGTATACTTTTTTCATTTAAAGAGATCTTTCATTATCCTATTATTATCTGGGTTACTCACCGTACAGAGCTTTTTTAATGCCATCAATTTTTGAAAAGGTTCAAAATCCATACCCGGGCGGGGAAAGGAACTGGGGTATATATAGGCAGTTGACTTAGTGAACTAAGCTTAAGTGGATTCAGTAGATTATGCAGATTAAGCCATCTATTAAGCCGTCTAAGTCAAGCCCATCTAAGCCAGCCTTAGCCAGTGATCCATACAAAGTGGATCCATACATAGCTCAAATACCTGGGTGACCCAGTCGCATATGCAGTAGCTCCAGATCGATACCCCAACCACGTGATCGAGACCTATACACCCCCCCCCTTCGTATGGTTCCAGGTCCAGTCCTTGTCGCAGCGCAGTAGTTAGTAGGTGATCCAAGACCTGAGATAAAAGACGCAGCAGATTCATATACTGACCTTAGTGATATAGATCGAGACCTAGATACAGAACGAGACCCTTTAGTGAGGTCCATATCGGTAATAGAAAGACCTGCCACAAAAAGCATTCCGATGGAGCAGAAGTCGACCCTTCCCCCGCCATAATAGCACCACCTAGCTTCGCAGCATCGGTCTCGTAGTAGCACATATCTTTATTTAGTGATCGTGCAAGGGATAATGAAACCAATGATAGAGTTGACCTAGCCTAGCGACATCCATCCCTTGTCTCCGACCGGAAGATAGAGACTACTTCATGCGCAACTTCAACATCTCCTGCCAACGGGTAGGCCTTTTTTTCAAAACCCCCTTCGGAAAACGCATTGGCTTTCACTCGACGTTCGAGGATCCAAACAAGCAAAAAATTCACGTTACAGACGAAAGGTGGATGTTCATTGGCGAATAAAGAGAGTGCAAGCTATGCAAAAACGGAGGAGGTGTTCATGCCTGAAGTTTCTCATCAAGTGGAAGGTTCGGCTTAAAGACATTGGTATGCGGGTGACTGACATGGGGTTTTGACCTAAGAGCCTATTCATGGTATATCGAAGACTTTTCATCGTAGTTAAGAAAGTTAGAAACTTTTATGTCACTCCTATTCTTCTGTTTTTGTTTTGTCGATCTTGTTGTTGAAGCCGAATCCTCTCCAACAGGAGGGAAATTGATGCAGTCCATACACAACCTAAAAGAAAAAAAAAACGGAAAGATAGAAGAGGAAAAATCTCCAGAAAAGTTCGACGATGCCTGACATAGACAAATACGATGGAACTGGCTGTCCTAAGACTCATCTGCTGCTGTTTTTCTCAAATGTAGGTTGGCTCACTCAGAAGCAGATGGCCAAAATCTTTCCTAGAATTCTTAGTGGGGCCGCTGGGCGATGGTTCACACAGATTGACAAATCTACCCTTAAATCCTGGGATGACATCGCCAATGCTTTTTTGAAACAATAGAAAATTATAACACCCCGATTAAAGTAACCAGAAGAGGGCTGGAAATGACTCGCCAGCGACCAAATGAAACATTCACGGATTTCCTGGCCCGTTGGCAGGCCAAAGCAGCCCAAGTGATCGATCTCCCCCCAGAAAAGGAAAGACGTTCGGATAATGATCAATAACATGAGTAGGCAATACCATTACTATTTTGATTTCCAAGGGATGATTACTTATGACTCTTTGATTGAAGCAGCCACTCGTATTGAAGATGCTATCTACAATGGGACTCATGGATCACAGGTCAAAGAGGCAGATCCAAAAGGAAAGAAGATAGCCCTGGGGGAACAAGCAAGAACAGTGAAGTCAATGTCTTGTCTGACGTAAAGCCAAAGACACCCAGGACTTTCCCTCCGTTAGGCATAACTCTCGCCGCGCCTTGGAAAAGCTTCAAAAGCATGGTGTACTCACGCCTCTTCCCCCATCTCCGCCACCAGATCCTCTTCCTCCTAGGTACAAAGCCAATGCCTACTGCAACATCAGACAAATGGCCAAAATACTGACCGGTGTTTAAGGCTGAAACATGACATCCAAGACCTTATTGATTCAGAGAAAATTGAGCCACCAAGGGCAAACCGCCCCAATGTCACTACCAATCCCCTCCCCACTCATGCTGTACCTCCTCCTGCCAATATAAACATGATCGAGCCGACATTTTCGAGTTGGGATCCGTCTCTCCTTATCACGCCAGCCGGAGAAAAGGGAGAAACGGATGGTAGAGACATGATTGGAATCCGGGAGACGAGATTGAGCCCCCACCTCGAGTTCACATGCTCCGGTGGGATGATTTCTACGACAATCTCCCAACCCCTGAACAACCCCTCCAATTACTCCCGGAAAGCCCAGAAAGTGAAACATTTATCCTTTACCCTCGCTCGAATTCCTCAACCCTTTGATGAAAGCCCTAGTTGCTCGGACCCTACAGACCTAAAACCCCTCCCCGCATCTTTGTGGATGGACTCCGACGAACTGGATCAATACGGCACCAATGATGATATGGATTTTGTCAACAATGAGGAGGCCCAACACATGGCATCTAAGAGCCACCGTGATCCTGTCCTTAGAATGCAGGGCCAAACACATGTGTCATTGGACACTTCACCATCTCCTCCCGTCAAAATCATTTTCCACATCCGGATGGCAAAGACTATCACTTGAACGGATAAGGATCTACCGAAGGCAGGAATGAACCATAACAAAGCCTTACACATTAAAGTGATCACTACAGGGAAAAGGGTGCCAATGGTTCTGGTTGACAATGGATCGGCCCTGAACGTGTGCCCATTCAGAACTGCCACTTGCTTAAGATATCAGCAAAAAGATTTCGCAGTCTTAGCGCAGGCCATTAGAGCATATGACAACACAGGGGGGTAATGGGCATCCTGGCCTTAGAATGAACTGCAGGGCCGGTCCTGTTTAAGGAAAAATTCCAGGTACTAGACATCCCGACTTCCTTCAACCTGCTACTTGGAAGGCCGTGGATTCATGCCATAGAAGCGGTCCCCTCTACTTTGCATCATCAAGTCGACGTTCATACAGGGGAATCATTCAATTTCGATCTTTGGAGATCCAGAAGAGCCGGTGCTGGACCCTATCCCAGTGCGAGAAATTCAGCACGATGAGAACTTGGAATTGGCAGGATTCCAGTTCGAGCAAGTGCAGGTCATTGAGTTGGCAGAACCAGTCAAGGAATATTTAGCCCTGCCCGATTTTAGTGACAATGTCTTTGTCAGGGAAATGTTCCGATCAATGCGCCACCTCCCCGGATCAGGACTCGGCCGGCGTCACCAAGGAATCGTGGAGCCAATTCATGTCCAGGCAATTGAGCCACCTTTTGGGTTGGGGTATATACCTACGGAAGAAGATCTCCAAAAATTGGAAGACAAGAAGAAGAAAAAGAAGAATAAGAGTCTCGTAAGAAAGCTTTTAAATATCTTCAGACTCTGAATGGGCGATTAGTCAAAGAAAGATATAACTTTCCCTTTTTCGGTTTTCCGGAGCCATGGATCGATGCTAGCGGGAACCGCGTGCCGGGTTTCTAAATAAATATTCTTTACAGATAAAGTAACCTGGAAGTGAGGGGAAAGAAAAAATGATCTTCCAGTGGGAAGCGGATCTTGACCTGGTATCCAGAGAAGAAAGAAGAAAAGGAAGGCTGTTGAATCAGAGATTGAGGAAGAATACCAGCTTCAACTTATGTTTACCCAGGACGGTGCGGCAGGGGAACAAGGGATGGTGTCCATGAAAATTGCGAACCCAGTGGCAAAAGACCCATCCACTCTCATCATCCCAACCGATGGAGCACCACGCAATTGGTCTTCTCTTCCTCAGCTTCAGTCTTTCAGTGTTCGAGATGAACCAGTCTTAGTCAAGTCTGTTGAGTCCCTGTTTAATGTAACCTCTTCGGAGGATGGTCTTCAGTCTGTCCCGTCAGTGTCTGTTATCATTTCTGAAGTCGAGTCGGCCCTGGAGGCCAGAGAGTCTGTAATCAAGGAACTTGTGGTTTGCAATGAAATGAAATCTAGGGTTGCTTATGTGTCGGAGTGATGATGAGAAAGAAAAAGGAATATAGAAAAAAAGGAAGAAAACAAATAGCAGACCTTAGCTCCCCTTCCAATGATCACTGCCTCATGCAGGTAGATGAGGAAGAAACCTATGTTGAAACTCCTCCTTCACTCTTGGAAATGGTGGAGAGATCAGAGGAAAGGAAGGCTCAACCCGTCATGGAAGAAACCCAACCCATTCATTTAGGGACCGCAGACGAACCCCAAGAGGTTAGGATAGGAACCGCTTTGACTCTCGAAGAACGGCTTGACCTTTTGAAAGAATACAAGGATGCCTTTGCATGGTCCTACGATGATATGCCTGGACTCAGCACAGACAGAATTTCGAAAAAAATCCCTTTGTATCCTTGATGCCAAGCCAGTCAAGCAGAAACTTTGGAGAATGAGGCCCGAATAGACATTTGAAAATCAAAGAGGAAGTAGAGAAGCAGCTAAAGGCAGGATTTCTTGTAGTGACGGAATACCCCGAATGGTTAGCCAACATAGTTCCTGTCCCGAAAAAGGACGGCAGAGTCCGCATGTGCGTTGACTTTCGTGACCTCAACAAAGCCGGTCCCAAGGATGATTTCCCTTTGCCACACATTGACATCTTGGTTGACAATAAAGCGGGGCATTAATTATTAGATGGGTTCTCAGGGTACAATCAAATAAAGATGGCGCCAGAAGATATGCATAAACCCTCAGTATTCCCCAGTGGGGAACATTTTGCTACC